AATATCCACGGGTTTATTAGCTAAATGGCAATTGGCACATACAATACGGCCGGTCGCTTCGCGTGGATTTTCATAACCCTGCTGTGCAAAAATGGGATAGGCATTTGAAACGGGTGCCCCAGTTATTATATATATCATGAGCGATACGGAAATGGATCGAGTAATCTCTTCCTTTATCCAAGAAAAAAGGGTATTTATAGTTTGCATGGTCCAATCATTGGTATCGAAAATTTATACAATAAAATTAGGTGGGTTCTTAGTCTAGTATAGTTCCCTATCTATGATTCTGCTATGTACTAAAAGAATTTTATTGTAATGGAATAGAATATAGGAGGAATCGAATCCCTTGTATGAGTAAAAAGAATAAGTACAGTTTTGAATGTTTTGCTTATGTACAAAGTAACAACCAACCATTCTAATTGGATCAGTGAATCATTTTTCAGTCATTCATTGAATGATAAATCACTACAAGTGAGGGAGATACACGATTTAAATAACGGAAAATCAAATATTTTAAAATTGTATCTAGAATGACCGGAAAGGTAGAAACAAGACCGGATATAATTTGATCATTATGAGCAAATCCAAAATCTTTGTAGACAGATCCAATCATTAGTTCCCAACCGTGGGGCGAATGGAATCCTATACATAAATCAGTTACTAAAAGAATGGAAAAGGCTTTGATTGTGTCGCTTAAGTTATATAGAAATTCTTGAACCCAATAGTTAAGAATAACAAGTTCTTCATTACCTAGCATAGAATAACCACTTAGAATAACGAAACAGATCATATTTGTCGAGAAGTGCAAAATCGTATGGATACAATCTTCATTGTGCATCTTGATCAATTGGATCGTTTCGTTGTAGATTCCGATACGAAGCTTTTCTAGATGTGTTCCCGGGTATTCCTTTATCATTTCGTCCAAGAGTAAGAGTTCCTCTAATTCTATGAATTTTTTTAGAATACTCTTTTCTTGAATATCATTCAAAAAAATTTCGGATTGCCTAGTATCCCACCAATTAGTAACCCAAGATTCCAGACTTTTAGTAAATGAGAGAGAGATCCACCAGGGCAAAAATACTATAGATGCAAGATATAGAAGGGGAATGAATGCTTTCTTTTTTGCCATTTTTCCGTCTTTGAATTTTTAATGAACTCACCCCATTCGTTGACGCTATACGATACTAACTAATATTCCTATCAAGGATCAGTTCTATTACAAGTTATCGAGCCCACGAATCTATTCCCCGCTTTTTTTGTGTATGATTCAGCGGTTAGTACTTGAATTTATAAATAATACAGAAATGGAATAAAAAAGAATCCACTTCGAATAAAGAGATTGTTTCCAAATCTATCACTTGCTAAAATTCGAAGAGAGTGACCCCTTTCAATAAAGAAATGCATGAAAGAGCCCCTTCAAGTAACAAATATTATTCAGATTTTGAAACGAAAGAACTCTCTTTCTATCAAAATATCCAATTTTTTGAAAAAAAAAAAAAACGACGCATAGTCCGGGAATAATTGAGAGAATTTTCTGAAGAATATTGTGATTCTGATAAAAAAAATGACTACCAAAACAAGACAAAAAAGCTATCGTTATAAGCATCCCAATCGTTTGGTAATTAAGAAGTACAAAAAGGGATAAAAAGAAAAATTGATTGACAAAACAAAAAAAAAGAGAATCTACAAGATATAATCTCTCTATTGAAAAGAAAAAAAGCATTCATTCTTTTCATTTCAGTTTCAATTCATTTTTTAAAATACTTCAATTGGTACACGCAAGAAATAAGCCAATTCAGCAGCTTTTTGCTCAAGTTCTCGTGGAGTCAAATTCTCATCAGTACGAGTCAAAGGAATAGCGCCATGGCCTCTGATTTCCATATAAAGGACACGACGAGCATAAATACCCTCTTTCACTTCTATTCTGATGGACTGGACATCTTTCATAAAGAATTGGAGGAAGATGCGACGATTTTTTCCAGGAAATCCCCAACGAAAAATACACACTATTCCTTCTTTTCTATCGAACCGATCATAACCACTACCTACATTCCACGAAATTGTGCACCACAAATAAGAGCTAATAAAGAGACCCGCAATTCCGTAGAAAGACATCACGATCCCCTGTGGAAAAAAAATGATTTGCGTAGGCGGAAATAAAGATATCAAATTTCTACCAAGATAACTGGAAATTCCAACTAATAAAAACCCTAATGAACCTAAAAAAAGGATAAAGGCCCAGCAGAAATTACTTGTTTTTCGAGACCCCGCTATAAGTTCTATCCATATATGTTCTGATCGCCAATTCATACTAGATCTAGTTGCATTTTATTGAAATTGAGAGAATAACCCAAATTAATTTGACTTTTTGTGTGTTTCCGAAATAACTCTCATCAACTAGCACTATTCTGATGTGAACTTTTATTTTAGGAGTAATTCATCGAATTGGTTAGATATAAAATAATAATATCCATTTCGCATGATTTCCTATAGATATCCACATACATATAGATATATTCACTTTACATTTAAGGCATTCGCCCCGATCCCGATTTGATTTCGTTGCAAATAGCTATAATTTATTTACTCATATATCATGTTTACACACGAATAACAATAATAGTTTCTTTATGTTCGGGGGAAACCACATCACATATTTTATTCTAAGAAATAGATATCTGTGTTATGGTCTAAGTCTAAATCTTGAAAAAAAAAACAAAATAGATGAGATTTAGCCCCATCATATCGATATCTAAAAAATCTTGTTTTTTTGAATATGAAGAGATAAAGAAGCCATCGCAATTGCCGGCAATATTAGGCCCACGAAAGGCACAAAAAAAGAGGGTAAATTTGTCATAAAATGGATACCTGGATTTACTATTTTTACCTGTTATTGTTATATTGTTATTTATATTGTTATAAAGGTATCTTATAATCATTATTTATAATTCATATAGAATTATACTAAGCATATCTAAGTGAGTATATGTGATATAATAAAAAATATATAAATATAATAAAATAAGTGCAAGGAATGTCGAACTAAATAAATATAATTTTTCATCTTTCTACATGAAATATATATATATATGATAATCGCCTTTTTTATTATCTTGTTTTTGTCTTATAATTTGAATTTCATAAAATGGAATAAAATAAAGAAAGAGTTTCTTACAACTTCCTGAAAAATTTGTTACAATCCGATCCGGGAATAGGGAGTCTTAGTAAAACTGGGGATTCTAAAAAAATATCGAAAGATGCAAGATTCTGTACTTTTCACTTTTAAATTTTCTATATTTTAATTATATACACATAAGAAGAGAACGCGAAATTCGCTTTATTCTCCTTGCCTAATTTTAATTTAGCGGAAGAAGGAATGCATTCTTTTTTTTTTGATAGAGGTTTTTACTGATTAGTAATCGGGAATGTCGGTAAAAAAAAAATGATCCGCATAATTATTTTTACAATTAAATCTTATGTCATCAAATGCTACCAAGCCAAAATCCGTAGAATGGATTTTGGCTTTGATTTCTATAAACTAAATAACTACTCGTTTTATAAAAAAAAAATAATAATTTATATTTTGATTAATTAATATATTTTTTTTATTAAGGATCCGCTTGATTGAATTTTGATTCAGAGAAAAGAAAGCGTGGAGCTGAAATAACTCACTCAGAACGTCTTTTAAAAGATTACGTGGTACGATTAGGTCGAATTGGCCCTTATGGAATAAATATTCAGCCGTTTGTGAGCCCTCAGGTACTGTCGTATTCAATGTTTGTTCAATTACTCTTTTACCCGCAAATGCAATGTAGGCATTGGGTTCGGCAATAATGATATCGCCCAACATACCAAAACTGGCTGTCACCCCACCAGTAGTAGGAGATGTAAGGATTGATACATAGAATAACTTTTTCTTTGATTGATAATCATATAAAGCGGAAGCTATTTTAGCCATTTGCATCAAGCTCAAACTTCCTTCTTGCATGCGTGCTCCTCCGGAAGCACACACTAGAATAAGAGGCAAAAACTGATTGGTAGCATATTCGATCAAACGAGTGATCTTCTCGCCAACTACGGAACCCATACTACCCCCCATAAACTGAAAATCCATAACCCCAATTGCTATGGGAATACCGTTTAGTTGACCTATGCCTGTTTGAACAGCCTCAGTTAATCCTGTTTTTCTTTGATAAGAATCAATACGCTCTTTGTAAGATTCCTCTTCCAACGGAAATTCAATGGTATCCACAGAGACCATATCTTCATCCATAGGAACCCAAGTACCCGGATCAATCAAAAGTTCTATTCTATCTGAACTACTCATTTTCAAATGATGTCCACAGTGTTCGCAAATATTCATTTTTGATTTCAAAAATTTCTTATAATTTAATCCATAACAATTTTCGCATTGAACCCATAAATGCCTATATTTTTGAGTAAAATCTAGATCATTAGAATTTTCCGTTTCTGTTATAGTTAACTCACTACCAGCCGGACTCGTTTTTATACTTGAACTCTGGGTTTCACTACTATTTCTGCTTTCATCAAAAATGTAACTAGAAATGTAATTGTCATTGTAATTGACAATACCACTTAAAATGTAACTATCAATACAAATTTGAGAACGAAAATAGCTGTCAATACAGCTAGTAATGTGTTTATTCCAACTATATTTAGTATCATATATGTAAGGATCATAGTGGGGATCATCACTATTAGATACACTATTTAGATAACAAAAATTCCGAGAATTAGAAAAAGAGCTTTCTAGTTCACTTAGAAAAGAATGAGCATTGTCAATCTCAAAAATTTGATTTTCAATATCAAAACATATGAAATAACTGTCCCTATTATTATCCCTAACTAAAAAAGTATCATCAGGTACGAAATTATGAATGTCTCTAACGCCGACTAAATGATCAACATTACTGTAACTAGAATTGTCACTATCACTCCCACTAAGAGTGTTTTTATCTATATCATTTCTAATCGGGTCT